AGGGTCTTTCATTGGAAAGAGGGTCAAAAATGAGGAACTGGGGGTAAGCCGGATTTATGGCGACTATCCAAGAATTTCAGTGTCCGAATCGAGGGTTCATACTCTAAAACTTATCTGATTTTATCAATTGTTAGAATTTTTTCTCGAAGAAATCATGCGTTTTCTAGGATATTAATTATTAGTAAGGATCTCATCGAAAACTTACAGCAGCTTGCCAAACAAAAGCTAAGAGAAAAAAAAGCACAGGTATGACTGGCATAACATCTACGATTGGATTCAAAAAAGCATAGGCTTCGGGCAATTTGCCGAAGAAAAAACTACTCGAATAAAGGTCAGAATTAATACAGATCAAACTAACAATATTAAGCATAACAGACATTTTGTTCTTGGAGATAATTCCATTTTGATTGAGTTTTTGATATAAGGAAAAAGGAATAAAGTAAGTAAGGTAGACAAAAAATCCTTCTTTTTCTTTGAACCCACCCAATCAAAAATCCTCCAATTCTCAAAGGAGAATTGAAGAAATCATACTTTCATACAATATGTTAATTGAATTCTATGTAATGATCAATAAATTCAGTTCAATTCTACATCTATATGTATCAAAATCCTAGTACCAATCTATTCTATAGATATGACTGGAGTTGACAAACAACCAATAACAATATTATTGTTTCTTTGTGTAGATTAGAAATTGAAATGGGGCGTGGCCAAGCGGTAAGGCAACGGGTTTTGGTCCCGATATTCGAAGGTTCGAATCCTTCCGTCCCAGAGCCTATCTATTTTTTTAGGCTCCATTATTCTGATAGAAAGAAGTAGGGGAGTGGATAGGAGTTAATTCATATTAATTTAAATATATATGTCTGTTCGAATCTCATTAACAAATGATCAAGTTCCATAACATATTTCTATATGATATGGAGCCAATGTTTTTTCTTTGAATCTCATTTTAGTTAGGTATTTCGTGTTTGGTTCTAAGTATTTCGTGTTTGGTTCTAATGAAAAATAGGAAATCATTTAATCTATCCTATTGAGTCACTTGAAGATGCAGATTCAAAAAGTTATTCGTTTATATATTTCTATTTCTTTCTATTATCTATGAGATTATTTATGTATGTTAAAGTCTTGCTAAGACTTTTTCAGAAAAATCGTTCTTCTATATATCATATAGAGAAGAGATTACGATGTCTATGGGCGGCTGAACCAATGACTATTCATGATTCTATAATTGAATCAATTCCATACCGGTTCCAAATTAGAGGAATATTATGGTAAAACTTCGTTTGAAACGATGTGGTAGAAAGCAACGTGCGACTTGAAGGACACGATCCGTTGTGGATTTTTACATCCACCATTTTCGATTTATCTAGAAATGAGGGTGCTCTTGGCTCGACATTGTTTGTTCTATTACACTCGAACCCTTCGTTTTTTGTTGGGTTGAAAATAGTCGACGATGGAGCTCGAGTAGAAAGGATTAATTCATTTCTCGGGGGCAAGGATCTAGGGTTAATGCCAATTAATCAATTGGAACAACTTCGTAAATGTATCTTCTATATATAGAAATCGAAAGGATCCAATTCGAGCAAGTTTCCAATTCAAAAGCAAAACTTGTTGGAATTGATCAAGCTTTTTTCGATTCAAAGTGTATCATGCGGGAATCAACTGTCCCATAGGATTCTTTGCTAGAAAGAAATCAAAAAGGGTATGTTGCTGCCATTTTGAAAGGATTAAGAAGCACCGAAGTAATGTCTAAACCCACTGATTTAAAATAAGGACAAAGGATCTAAGAACAAGGAAATACCATTTTAATTGTCTCGATAGTCTCAATAACTGGATCAGACTAAAGAATCCAAATAGAATTTAAACGAGACAAACAAAAGGGGATAAAGACCACTCAATAAATGAAATTGACTAAAGCCTTTGAGCTATTTGAGAGTTATCTAACTTGAGTTATGAGTACGAATGGTTTCTTTTTGATTTTCAGTAAGAAAAAAAAAGACTGAAATCATAGTCTAATTGATGGCCTATTTGTCATTTAATTTCTTAGAATTGCATACATAGACAAACTTTTGAATCAAATCATTTTTTCTCGAGCCGTACGAGGAGAAAACTTCCTATACGGTTCTAGGGGGGGTATTGTTCATCTACATCTATCCCAATGAGCCGTCTATCAAATCGTTGCAACTAATGTTCGATCCCGAAGAGAAGGAAAAGATTTTAGAAAAGTGGGCTTTTATGATCCAATAAAGAATCAAACTTATTTAAATGTTCCTGCTATTCTATTTTTCCTTGAAAAAGGTGCTCAACCCACAAAAACGGTTCAGAATATTTTAAAGAAAGCGGAAGTTTTTTACGTCTAATCAAATGAAATTCAATTAAAGAAAAAAGAAATACCTAAGGGGGGGGGGTAGCTACTTGTTTTTTTGATTTCCCCCCCCCCCTTTTTCTGCTGTATTCCTATCTATTTATCATTGTTTACGTCGAATCTGATGGTCTAGAA